TCTAAATAAGGGCGAAGCTTAGGGTTAAGGTAAAATGATTTTTTGATTTGAGAAATCTCAATTCGGACTAATCATTTCTTGAGCTGAAGGAGTCCTATACACTATATAATTATATATAAATAGAATAATAGAAATTCTAAATAGAAACAATTTCCACTAATAGAAATAGAAAAATAGATAAATATAGCTAAAAAAAAGAAATAAATAGAAAAGGTATCGTTCATTCATGAACCATCAAGAAGAACTTTTATGAAATAAAAAAAAAGTAGAAAATCTTTTTCGGGCTTAGTCATACTATTACATTATTTATATTGACAATTCCAAAAAACTGTTCATACTATGATCATAGTATGATGGCAGTCGGGCGCGTATGCCCCCATCGTCTAGCGGTTCAGGACATCTCTCTTTCAAGGAGGCAGCGGGGATTCGACTTCCCCTGGGGGTAGGGTACTACGAAAGGAAGTTTCTCATAAATTATCAATTATCAGTAATCCTAGAATTGATTCTTCCTGGGTCGATGCCCGAGCGGTTAATGGGGACGGACTGTAAATTCGTTGGCGATATGTCTACGCTGGTTCAAATCCAGCTCGGCCCAATAATTCGCCGCTCCATCAGTATGATATAACCAATTTCTCCTCCATAAATGGAGAAATAAATAGTCATTTTTTTTTTATCTATCCCATCTTTTTTTACCCACTAGTTCTGATCTTTCTAACGATCTAGATTCATGATTTTTAAGTATCATGAAACATTAAAGGGGTAAAAAAAGAGTCCTTTTTTCTCATTGAAAGATTTATTATCAATCTTGTGACAATAAAATAACTACAAGATTATTAGTAATCAATGTCACTCTTACTATAGTCTATATTCATGTGGGTAGGATATCAGTATATCATTTGTATCTCTGTTACAACACGGTGAACGAATAGGATATTTGAAGGAAACCAATATGTATGCTGTATACCTCACTGGGATTGTAGTTCAATTGGTCAGAGCACCGCCCTGTCAAGGCGGAAGCTGCGGGTTCGAGCCCCGTCAGTCCCGAACTAGGATCCGATGAATTTAGCAATTCATCTTTCCTTTTTTTCCCTCAAAAAGGAAAGATGAAGCAGAAACTACTTTTTTTTTCAATAGCTCTTGATCAATGAAAAAGTACTTTTGCGATTAAACCAATCCTACTCTCCTATTATTTTAGTATCCATACAGCATATAGCTACGATTTTCTTTTATGTAGTTCCTCTCAATTATTAATATATTATTAATGATTAATGGAAAATAATCTATTTTATTCTCATTCAAATAGCACACTGCATTTTTTATGTATACGCGTCAGTACAGTACCAATCCAAGAATTCAGAAAATAAAAACCAAACAAGGCCTTTTTTAATAAATTTGTTGGAATATTATATCTTTTATAGTAGGATCCATATTTATCATATTTTTATGTATTCAAAATGAGACCATCACAAAAAACTTAGTTTATAATTAACTTAACACGTCGTTTTTTGATTTGGTATGGATAAAGGATCTTCCTATGTTATACTATTTAATTCTCGACTATGAATCGATTTGATAGCTCATATATTGTTATTCGTAATATTGATCCGATTCAATATCATTAGGATATAATTCATCCCATTTAATTTATAGGAGTCAAATTTATTATCTCTATGGGATTAGATCCCGAGTTATTGCGAAGCAAAAAAAACAATGAGATTATGGAAGTAAATATTCTCGCATTTATTGCTACTGCACTCTTTATTCTAGTTCCGACTGCTTTTTTACTTATTATCTACGTAAAAACTGTAAGTCAAAATGATTAAAACTTATTAGTTCTTATCAATGATTGAAGAAATTAAAGGGATTCAAACTCCAAATCTTAAATGAAATAATCAGACTGGAATCAACACTATCTAAGATAGTATGTTAGAAAGAACTAATATGAAACTATAATTTTTCATTTTTTCTTAATATTCTAATTCTATTTTTCTAAATAGAATTAGAATATTAAATCTTATATTAAATATAGTATAAATCTCTCTTTATTATTTATATTTACCAATACCAAAGAATTCTTTTTAGAATTCCAAAAAATTTCTTGTATTAATTGAACCATTAACAAAAGATCCGAAGAGATCTACGGTAACCTCTTCGAATTTTGAAAAGGGAAAGGAATAAAGGAATAGTGGATCCATTGATGTGTCATGCTTAAACGTGAAATCGATAAAGCATAAATCAAATTTCTAGGAGTCTAAAATGTTAAATGTGCAATACGCAGATCAATCAATGCAAGAAAAATCTTATTTTATTAAGAACATATTTAATTTATCAAATCAAACAAAACAGAATATTTAGTAAGAACTCCGTTGGAAAAAATCCTATCATACACATCCCGTTGACTTGACTTTCGAAATACAACTATGAGAATAATCAATTTGTAGTTTTATTTTAAAAGGGTTCCCGAAAGAATAAATTAAACAATTGATACAATTCGATTACTCAAACTCAATTAGTAGTACCCTTAAAGTCCACTTCTTCCCCACACTACGAGCGAAAGGGAAAATGTAAAGACTACCATTAAAGCAGCCCAAGCGAGACTTACTATATCCATGTAAATTATGCCCCCTATCTTTTTTATGAAATGAAGGAATTATTCCATTATTGATTACCAATCATAGTGGAATCCATGGTGCAGAGTCAAAATCCGATTTTGACTTAAGGCTATTGATGAAGCAATCCCATAAATCTGCTCGTAAGAAGTTGCTATATTTATTTTATAGTATAGGAACTCCGGTAGAATCGAATCGAAAAGCATTAAGTAAGTACAAATATGATCTACACTCTTCGGAAATCTCAATGGAATGTCTTTAATGGAAGATGTAAAGTATCTTCAATCCTTTCCACAACTATAAAATGGATTTCTTATCAGCTTATTCAATCTAATTCCAGACTAAGTAGTCAGTAAACAGTACCTAGGGTAAGGTAATTAGGAAAATCTTATAATCTTTCCTATTTCCTATAACCTGTCGTGGACATTAGCAGCTAAAATTTCGAATACTTTAGGAACCCTTGGATACCAGAATTTCTGATTTCCTACTTTCATAGTTCTGAATCTCAACTCTTACTATTGATAAATCAAATAAATGGTCCAAAACCAACCCTTAACTTAAAACAGAAAAGTAGGGTTTGCTTTATACCTATTGATACCGGTTTTGTCTGCACCCGGAATCCTTTTTTCTTTGAGGCAAGAATTTATATATAGTCTTTTATGAAACCTATGGATTCCTTAAGTATCGATAAGGCCCACTTATACTCGTTTTCTGTCTCTGCTCGTGCCTGTTAGACAAGAATTCGTCAAGTTATATTTAGATTAGCGGGATAAGAAATCCTGAGTCTTTTATTGATCAGGCGACACCCAGATTTGAACTGGGGGTAAAGGATTTGCAGTCCCCCGCCTTACCACTTGGCCATGTCGCCAAAACGATACAAAATGCATATAAATATCCTACATATTCGATAATATTCCTAATTTTGTAGGAGGGACTGCTGAACCATTTGTTTCTTTCTTTTTATTTGATTTATATCTTGAATCCCCGTTGTGCTGATTCCAAAAAAGTTTTTTTTTATTGTATCCAATTGAAATCATTCTCTTCAACTGAACGTATCTCAATATATAACAATTAAAAACTTCTTCTCTGTTTTCAATATAAAATAAAAGAGAAATCATTTCTGACTTAAAAAAATTATGTCAAATTGTTAACTATTTACTTTGAATTAATATAATGAACGGTTTAAAAATTAGTATCTCAAATTTTCCTTAATGATATAAGAAAAGAAAAATGGTTTACAACCGATTAGTATCAATTATTTTCAATAATCAATCCTTTTGTAATTATAACAACAATTATGTATATATGTAAACCCTAGAACAGAAATTTTTACACGGATATCGAGTCAGGTATTTTATTCACATATTTTTCTATAGAGAGTCATCGTGCTTTAATTTTTCATTGAATTTGAATAGAAAAGGTCAGTTATGATATAGCACGGCCTATGTTGCTACAAAAGGAACCATCATAAAAGATGGAATATATGGATAGCTATATAACGATATTGGCATGTACTTACTAAAAAAAATTCCTATTACCTGCTTCTTCAATCATATTCTATGAATTATACTACTAAAAACAATCCGTGAACCTTTTTCGGACATTAAATTAAGTGTTAAAACAAAAGAAGTGTTAAAACAAAAGTAAACTCTATACTGCTCCTGATTATATTATTTTGTCTTTATATCATTCACAGAGAGCAGATTAAATCCGGAATCCATTTTTTTGATAACCAATCCATCTGATTGTAATATCATAATAGGTAGAAATTAGATCAATTTTGCTATTCTATACAACAAACAAGACTCCATAACTCTACTCTAAGTGACATAATTTTCTTCCAGGAATGTTTTATCAACTCATTTTCGTTTGTATACGCTGCAAAGCAAATTTGAATTTGCGTCGAAAATTCCCTTTATTCTTTCGTTCCGTCTCTGTTCATAGGTATGAAATACATAAAAAATATGGATTGGGCGGAGTTGGCTAAAATTTTATGTGATTCAGTAAACAGAATATACATTCCATCATTGCTAAATCGATTCATACACTTATGGGTCGATGAAGGGTAAGCCAATAATGGGATTTTTTCGATAAACAGGAAACTTAAGATTAAGATGCTCCGGGATGGAAATGAGGAAATGTCCACAATACCGGGATTTAGCCAGATACAATTTGAGGGATTTTGTAGGTTCATTAGTCAGGGCTTGATGGAGGAATTTCATAAATTTCCTAAAATTGAAGATACGGATCACGAAATTGAATTTAAATTATTTGTGGAAAGATATCAATTGGTAGAACCTTTGATAAAAGAAAGAGATGCTGTGTATGAATCACTCACATATTCTTCTGAATTATATGTACCTGCGGGATTAATTTGGAAAACAGGTAGAG